ATGAGTTGGTTACCGTTTCAAGCGGCATGAGGGATATTTATGGGGGTTGTGAATTTTTTTTATTGATTCGTTATGTGGCCTTTGGCCTTTTTTGTTTTGAGGGTTTTCCTTATTGTTGTGGCTGCTCGGGAGGTGGTATTGCAGCGTCTACAGCGGCATATATCTGCTTTTTGACTATTTCTTGGTGGTGAGGTTATTCTTTTTGTTACTCTCTTCTCTGTGGTTACGTGGGGGGAGGAGTCTGGTATTGGTATCGTAGCGGATGGGTCTGAGCTTCCGCTTGTTTCTTGTTTTTTGCTATTAACTTCTTCTTTGACCATCACTATTTATCATCATAGTTATGGGTTGTATTTTGGTCGGTTTTTTCTTTGTTTGTCTATGATTTTAGGATTCCTTTTTATTGTTGTTCAGGTGTGTGAGTTTTATGGTTCTGGGACGGATTCTTTATACTGTTCTTATTTTAGTGCTTCTTATATGACTGTGGGACTTCATTTTATTCATGTTGCGGCGGGGGTGTTAGCTATGTTGTTTTTGTTGTTTATTGGGCCTGAGGATCATTACTATTATGCTAGATTGGTGGTTTGGTACTGGCATTTTGTAGATTATGTTTGGTTATGAGTTTATCTGCTGATTTATTACTAATATTTTTTATCGGTCCGTTGTGTTTTTATTTTGGGTTTAGTGGGGAAGGGGAGTGGTTGATTTGGTTCTTTCGTAGGTTATAAATTTGTAAACTGTCGATTTGTGGTGTCGGAGAATCTGTTTGGCGGGGGAATTTGTTTGATGTTGTCTATTGCTCGAGCTAATGTGGTTGATCTTCCCACTAATTTGTCTTTAAGTTATTTGTGATGCGGGGGGTTTATGATTAGGGTCTTTTTGGTTTTACAGGTTGTGTCCGGTGTGATTTTGTCTCTATTATATGTTGCTGATGTTGGGGTGAGGTTTGGCTGTGTTTTAGGGTTTGTTGGTGAGGACTTATTTATTTGGTTTGTTCGGTATTTGCATATTTGGGGTGTTACTTTTATTTTTGTTCTGTTTCTGGTTCATATGGGCCGTTCTTTTTATTACTCGAGTTATTCCAAGCTGGGGGTGTGGAATGTGGGTTTTGTTTTGTATATTTTAATGATGATTGAGGCTTTTTTGGGTTATATTCTTCCTTGGCATCAGATGTCTTATTGAGCTGCTACTGTTTTGACTTCTATACTCCAGAGTATTCCTGTCGTGGGTGGTAGTTTGTATAAGTTCATTGTTGGGGGTTTCGGAGTGACCAATGTCACTTTGGTCCGTGTGTTTTCAGCTCATGTGTGTTTGGCGTTTGTTATAATTGGTCTCAGTGTTATTCATCTTTTTTATTTGCATAGTTCTGGTTCGAACAATCCGTTGTCTGTTTCTGGGGGTTATAGGGATGTGGTCTTGTTTCATTCTTATTTTACTGTTAAGGATGGGCTGGTTCTTGTTTGTTTGCTGTTTTTGTTAGGGGGTCTGTTGTTATTTTCTCCGGATTATGTGTTGGATGTAGAGAGTTATATCCAGGCGGATCCTTTGGTTACTCCGGTTTCGATTAAGCCGGAGTGGTATTTTTTGGCCTTTTATGCAATGCTTCGTTCCGTGGAATCTAAGGTTGGTGGTTTGGTTTTGGTTTTAGTCTTTCTTTTCCTTATGTGGTTGCCCACATTTAATGGGTCCTGCGTGTATAGTGTGGGTCGTCAGTTTATTTTCTGGTCATGTTGTTCAGTGTTTTTTCTTTTAAGTTATTTGGGGGCTTGCCATCCGGAGTTTCCTTTTGTTTTTATTAGTAAGACTTCTTCTGCTTTGATAATTATCTTTTTAATGGGGTTTAAGGGATTGTGGCTTGTTCCTTATTCTGGTGGGTTGCCTTCGCGATTGAGGGGTTAGGTTGTCAAGGTGCTTCATTTGTTGTTGATTCTAGGGGTTTTTATTGTTTTGTGTAGATTCTTCTTGTCTGTCTCTCGCTTGTTAAATTGTTTGATTGTAGTTGAAAAACTAAACGTTTTACTTCTGTTTGTTACTATGTTGTCTCAACGGGGGGAGACTTACATTTTTTTTATAGCCTTAATGGTAATTTTTACTGTTGAGGTTATGCTTGGGTTGGTTGTGTTGACTCGATTATGGGATTCAAGGGAGTTGATTGATATAGTGGGTTGATAGGTTTCGTGTTTGTTGGATCCTTGAGAGTCATGGTTGCTCAAATACTTTTTATACAGAGCCTGTGTTTATGGGTGTTTGGTCTGGTCTTTGGTGGTGTTTTTTGTTTCGATGGCTTGAGGCTTTATTTAATCTTATTGTCAATCCTTTTATGTGTTTCTCTTCTTTTTTGATGAGAGAGGGTTAGATTTGTCTCTGGTATTATGATTGGGCTGAGTTTGGTTTTTTCCTTGTTCTGTTATTGCTGTGTTAATGCTTTGTGGTTTTGGGTTTTTTATGAGATGTCAATTATACCCCTTTTAGTCTTGTTGGTTCTAGAATCTCCTTATTCCGAGCGATATGTTGCTTCTTGATATTTTTTGGGGTATGTGGTTTTTACTAGCCTTCCAATGTTACTCTGTTTCTGTTATTTAGCCCTGGGTGCTGGTAGATTTGATTTGCGTGTATGGGGGTTTTCAACGTCTGTTACTAGCTTGTTTATTAGCGTGGTTCTTTCTATTATGTTTATAACAAAGATTCCTTTGTTCCCGTTTCATGTTTGGTTGCCGATCGTCCACGCTGAGGCTAGGAGTCCTGTTTCGGTTTGTTTGAGGGGTTATGTAATGAAGCTAGGGATTTTAGGAGTATGTCGATTCTGTAGCCAGGTTTTACCTGATTTAGTTTTTTCGCCTTACTATCTGCTTGTTTGTCTTTTTTTTGCATCTTTATTTTTTTTTAGGGCTTCGCGTGAATTGGATGGCAAGCGTTGGCTTGCGTTTCTTAGCTTGTGTCATATTTTAATTGCTGCGGGGTGTTTGTGTGTAGGGAGTTGTTCTCTGGGCGGGGTTTCGTTTCTTTATTGTCTGGGTCATGGTATGTCAGCCGGAGTGACTTTTTTGTTTTTGTGGCTTTCTTATGAGGTTTCGGGCACTCGTAATCTTTTCTTGTTAAAGAGTGCAGTCTCTGGTAGGTTGTTGTTGCGTGTGTTGGCTTGTTTTTGTTTGTGTACGGTTTGTTCTTTACCTGTAACTATTCAGTTTTTTTGTGAGGTTCTTTTTTTATGGGAGGCTTTTTTTAAGAATAGCTTGTTTGGGGTGGTATTATTTGTTTATCTGTTTTTGGGAGGGTTAATTCCTTTGTTTTTAGTAGGTGTAATATTAAGCCGGCATTGGGATATTAATTATAGGGGCCGTTGCGTGTTTTCGGGTCTTGCGTCTATTGGCGTTTTAGTTTTTTGGAGGTTTGCTTTATTTTTAGTAGCGTAGGGTGATAGGGTGAGTTTGTATAGCTTGGTGTAAGTTTAGCATTCTATGTTTTGGTTGTGGGGGTAATTTGATGTTAGCTATAATCTCTGTGTCCCTTCTAGCTTAAGTCTTTGTAAAGCACTAGTTTGAAGAGCTGGGGATACATATGTGTGGTGGGAGGAGAAATAAGTTAACTTAGTAAACTGTGTGATTCATGCTCACGTAATACGTTTTTCGTTTTCTCCTATGTTTGTTTCTCGTTTGTTTAGCGTGTTTGATTACTTTTCTTCTGTGTTTAGTGCTGGGTTGAGTCATTTTTGTTATCGTTTGTTTTTGTTTATTCTTTTTTTAGGGTTTTTAGGGTTGCGTTTACCGTATACTTACGGTATGGGGGGGTTTGCTTTATTTATCTTTTTTATTGTATTCCCCCTGTTTAGAGGCCTTTTTTTCTCTCGTGTGTTGGACGGTGGGCTTAGTAATTTTTTTTCTTGTTTTGTTCCTTCGGGAACTCCTATGTGGATAGCTCCTTTCGTTTGTCTGGCGGAGACTCTGAGTTATATTGTCCGTCCGGCGGTCTTGATGCTACGTCCTTTTGTTAAATTGTCAGCGGGTGCTCTAGGAGGTTATGCTTTGGGTGTGCTGAGGTTTTCCGGGTATTGAGTTGTTTTGTTTCTGGTTTTTTTATTTTTTTACGAGATCTTTGTTGCGGTGGTGCATTGGTTTATAGTTTATAGGATTCTGTCATTCTCTGAGGACCACTAGGTCCTACTTTTTATTTTTTTGTTGCTATGCGGGGTGTTTTTTTAAGTGTTTTGGGGTTAGTCTGTGTAGTGGGTTTTTCAATCTTTTTATTTGCAGGAGACAAACTTCTGATGTTTTGGCTATTTCTAGAGCTGGCCTCCTTGAGTCTGGTTCCTTTTTTTTTTCTTTATTCTGATAGGGGGGTATTGGTGAGTCTGTTTAGTTATATAATTGTTTCCGGCGTGTCTTCTTCTTTTATTGTCTCTGGGTTGTTATTTGATGATTTAATGGTTTTTTTTGTTATTGGGTTGCTTTTGAAGTTTGGTCTTTTCCCCTTTTTAGGGTGGGTTTATGTTGTTTTGGTTTACTCTAATTGATTAGTTGTATGGGGTGTTTCTACTATCTTAAAGAGTTCTTTTCTTTTTTTTGGTTTCCTGCTTAGCGGGGGGAGTAGTCTGGTTTTGGTTGAGGTTTGTTGTTTTTTGACTTTTGTTTTTATTGGCTTTTTTTTTTGGTTATATACTTACGGTTGGGTTTATTATTGGTGTCATACTATGATTAGGTCAAGAGCATCTTTCGTTGTAATGTCTGTTGAGCTTTCTCCGGATTTACTCCTGCCTGTCTATCTGTTTTATTTTTTATGGGCTTCTTTCGTGATTATTTTGTTGGGTCGTCTTGAGAGTGTGGGTGTTTTGGAATCTGGTTGTTGTTTCTTTCTTGTTTCCTTGTTGGTTTCTTTTCCGGGTTCTTTGGTTATTTTCTATAAGCTTTATGTTTCTTTCTGTATTTATTCTTGTGGGTTTATTGCTTTTCTGGGTTGGGTTTTTTGTAGTGTTTCTGAGCAGTTTTACTTAGTTAAGCATTTGATAGGGTCTGCGGTTCCTCGAACGGAGTGGGGGGCAGGCGCTTCTTTTTAGCTGAGCTTTTGGGCGAGATAGTTTAGTAAGAGAACATCTATTTTACACGTAGGGGGGAGGGTGTTTTGTCCTTATCGTCATGTGTTGTTTGACATAGTTCCGGTGGAGGAGACGATATAGTTTAAGTTGAGATGGGTGCTCTGCAAGTATTCGGTGAGTTGTTTCTATCGTTGGTTTTCCGTTCTTAGTTTATTTGAATGATAGTTTGTCGTACTAGAGGGAGGCTGTGGTTGATGGTCTAGATCGGGGTAGGTGTTTGTTCTGTTGTCGCGGTTTTATATTCTCTTTAGTAGGTTTTTGGCTTTTGCGGTTATAATGCTTTTTGTGGCTTTCTTTATATTAGGGGAGCGTAAGGTTTTGGGTTATATGCAGATTCGTAAGGGTCCTAAAAAGGTAGGGTTTCTTGGTTTATTCCAGAGTTTTGCTGATTTGCTTAAGTTGGTGGTGAAGTTTAAGGTTAGGTTTTTTCAAGTTCGTAGTTGGTTTGGTTGGCTGGGGGTGTTTTTATTGGTTTTTTTATCTTGCTGTTATTGTTTATTATTTTGTTTGTCCTATGACGGTGGTGGTGGTTCGGTGTTGCTTCTTTGGTTGCTTTTGGTTACTAGGCTGACTGGTTATAGGGTTCTGAGTGTGGGTTGGGGCTCTTATAAAAAGTTTGCCCTAGTGAGGTGTGTGCGTTCTGCTTTTGGTTCTGTTACATTTGAAGCTTGTTTTATGTGCATAGTTGTCATCTGTGCTTTAGTGTCTGGTAGTTATAGGTCCTTTGAGTTTTTGGATAACTTTTGAGGTTTGGTTTTTGTTTTGCCTGTCTGTTATTTTTTGTGACTTGCGGGTATGCTTTGTGAGTGTAATCGTACTCCCTTGGATTATGCGGAGGCAGAGAGGGAATTAGTGAGTGGTTTGAGTACTGAGTACTGTAATGTTCCTTTTACTTGTCTTTTTGCCTGTGAGTATTTAATCATGTTTGTTTTTTCGTGGTTGGGGGCTGCTTTGTTTTTTGGGGGGGGCTCTGTTGTTTGGGTTGGTTTAGCGCATGTTGTTTTTTTTATTTGGGCTCGTGCTACGCTCCCTCGCGTTCGTTATGATTTTTTTATCGAGTTCATGTGGAAGTATTCTATTCTGTTATTGATTTGTTCCGTTTTTGTCGTGGTTTAGTATGGTGTGGGTAGATTATGTTAGTTAAATCATTAGGCTGTTAACCTTATGAAGGCTGTTTAGCCCCCAAACGGTTCAATTTAGTAGTCTAGGTGTAGGATGCGGGCTTTGGGGGCCTGAGGCCTCATTATATTGAGCTAGTTGGCTGATAGGGCTGCTATGCAGGCTACTGTGATATAGTGGTTGTGGGATTTATTCTCCGTCGGTATTTTTAGTAGGTTTGGTGGATATTGTAGATAGCTTAATTATTAAAGCTCTGGATTCTTACTCTGGTGATGTCTTTTGACTCTATAAGGGTGCGTTCTTTACTGACTTGTTTGTTTATATTTATTATTTTGTTTCTTTTAATTGTGGTTTTTCATGGGTTTTTTTGAAATTCCAGGTGGAGTTTTGTCAGGGGGTTTCGTTATTGGGTAAGCAGGTTTGAGTGTGGGTTTTTGTCTCAGGGTGTGGTGGAGAAATATTTTAGGTATACTTATTTTTTTCTCTTGGTTTTTTTCGTTATTTTTGATTTGGAGGTTTCATTATTATTGAAAATGCCTTTTCAGGGTATGTTATTCAAGAAATTTTCTTATTACGTTTTTTTTCTCTTTATTCTGTCTCTCGGGTTTGGTGTAGAGGTAAATAAGGGTTACGTTAATTGGGGTTATTAGGTGGTAGAGATATTCTATAGTGGAGGGCGGGGGCTTTGGCATTATCGCTGCTAACGATGATTTGAATTCTTAAGGTATTCGGTCCTCTGAATAGTTACTAACAATCTAGGTTAAGTTTAGACTATCTGTCTTCAAAACAGGGGGTGATGGCTTTCGTGTCGTTTGTTGTTTGTGTCTGCGGTATGGCTCCTTACGATGGATCATAAGCGTATTGGTGTTATTTATATGGTTTTGGGTATATGAGGCGGGTTTTTGGGACTTGGGTTGAGCTTTCTTATACGGGTGAATTACTTTGATCCCTACTTTAATATTATCTCTCCGGATGTCTATAATTATATCGTGACTAGCCATGGGGTTGCAATGATTTTTTTCTTTTTGATGCCTGTCCTTATAGGTGGTTTTGGTAATTACTTGTTGCCTTTATTACTGGGTTTGTCCGATTTAAATCTTCCTCGTTTGAAAGCTTTGAGGGTTTGGTTGTTGGTTCCCTCGGCTATTTGTTTTAGCTTAAGGATGTATGGGGGTGCCGGTGTTGGTTGGACTTTTTATCCGCCCCTGTCTTCCAGGGATTACAGGGGATGAGGTGTTGATTTTTTGATGTTTTCCCTTCATTTAGCTGGGTTATCGAGTCTTTTTGGATCTTTGAAATTTATTTGTACTATCTGATCCGCTATGGATACACATGTCCTGGAGCGTCACTCGATAATTATTTGGGCTTATTTGTTTACTTCAATGTTATTGTTGGGTACGTTGCCTGTGTTGGCGGCTGGTATTACTATGCTTCTTTTTGACCGTAAATTTGGTACCGTGTTTTTTGATCCTTCCGGGGGGGGGGATCCTTTACTTTTTCAACATATGTTTTGGTTTTTTGGTCACCCAGAGGTATATGTATTGATATTGCCTGGGTTTGGGGTTATTAGTCATATTTGTACTACTTTAACTGGGAAAGATTCTTTATTCGGTTATGGGGGTTTGGTGTTAGCCATGTTTGCTATAGTTTGTTTGGGTAGCGTGGTTTGGGCGCACCATATGTTTACTGTTGGGCTGGATTTGGGCACTGCTGTTTTTTTTAGTTCAGTAACTATGGTTATAGGTGTTCCTACAGGTATAAAGGTTTTTTCTTGGTTGTATATGCTTGCCGGCACTCGTGATCGTTTTTGAGACCCGATTATGTGGTGGATAATAGGGTTTGTAGTGCTTTTTACTATAGGGGGGGTTACTGGTATAGTTTTATCTGCTTCTGTGATTGATGCTTTGTTTCATGATACTTGGTTTGTTATTGCTCATTTTCATTATGTTCTTTCCCTGGGGTCTTTTAGTACAGTTGTTATTTCTATGATTTGGTGATGGCCTGTGTTTTCTGGGTATAGCCTTAATAAGTATCTATTAGCGGCACACTGGGGTGTGTCGATGACCGGGTTTAATCTTTGTTTTTTTCCAATGCATTTTCTGGGTGTTTATGGTCTTCCTCGTCGAGTGTGTTCCTATGAGCCATGTTTTCAATGAATAAATTCCATCTGTAGTTTGGGTGCGATACTTTCAGTTCTTAGTGGTTTTACTTTTTTATATATTATCTGGGAGTCTATGGCTGTGCGTAATCGTGTGGTTAACTTGTGGGGGGGAGCTAATGTTGTGTTTAATGTTGTGGTAAATCCCGTTGGGGCTCATAACCCATATCTTTATAATATGTCTTGTTGGGCTTTTTGAGAGATTAAGGATTAGTAGGGTTGTGGTGTGTTTATTATACATGCAGGGGACGTAGTTTAATTAAGAATGCAGCTTTTGTAAAGCTGTGGTGCGCTTATTCACTTTGTGGCTGTTCCCATGGTTTGAGGGCTGTTTTTTTGTGGTTTGTCGATAGGTGTTGTACCTTTTGCATCATGATTCGTTGAGGTTCTCTCCTTATTTTGGGGGTTTCTCGAAGGGTAGCGATTTCTTCCCGGCCTGCTTTGATCTGAGTGTCTTACAGGTTGTTGGGTTATGAGAGCTGGGGAGTGATGTGATAAATAGTTCGTGCTGCTCTATAACTAGTTTGTTGTTTTCTTTTTCTTTTGTACTCCCTTTGTCTTGATATGAAGGGGGGGATTAGAGGCAGTTTATTGCTTTGAACTGGATCTGGGTTGAGAGTACCCCGGGGTTTTTGGTGTGTTAAAACTAGTTTGGTTCTTAGGTTGCCTTTGTTATGAGTTTACAACCTTTTAATCGTATTTTTTGAGTATGGTGAAATAAGTAGTTTAATTAGTTCTTTTTTTTCTTGGATTCCTTCAATCTGTTTATTAAAAACATTTCCATTATTAAGGTTTGATGGTAGTGCCTGCCCAATGCTTTGTGGTGAATGGCCGCAGTATTTTGACTGTGCTAAGGTAGCATAATTAGTTGTCCTATAATTGAGGGATTGTTTGAAAGGTTTGATTAGGGGGATGTTTATTTTCTAGATGAGAATTTTTTTCGAATTTGGTTTTTTGGTGTAGAACCCAAATATGATGAGCAAGACGGAAAGACCCCGAGAGCTTGGATTTATTTTTTTTACTTGGGGAGGGGGTATATGTTTCATGTATTTTTTGATCCTCTATGGATTATAGGGATAAGTTACCTCGGGGATAACTAGGTAAGAAGCAAGGAGAGGTCATATTGATTTGCTTGGTTGCCATCTCGATGTTGGCTTGAGGAAGCAAGGAGGCGCAGCAGTTTCTTTGTGGGGTCTGTTCGACCATAGTTCCTCATGAGTTGAGTTAAGACCGGTGTAAGCCAGGTCGGTTCTTATCTGCTTGGGCTGTGTTCTAGTACGAAAGGATTGTTCATGGTTTATGTTAGGGTGTGTTTTATTATGCTCTGCAAAGGCATCGGAGATCTTTGTTGATCCACATCTTGGGAGTAATTTAATTTTGGTTACAGGAGGGTTTTACGGGTATGCCACATAGTGCGATTTTATATTATTTTTTTGTCTGGTTAATAATGGCGTTGGTAAGACTAGTGGCTGGATTTTGCTTACTGAGTGAAAGCTTGAGCGAGTTCCCGTATGGAGTAGGGTGGTTAATTCACAGTGCCAGCAGCTGCGGTTATTCTGTTAGCCTTTCCTTCGTGTCGGTTTAAATGGTTTGTGAGTGATTTTGAAATTAAGGGAGTAGAATCTTTGTTTTCTCTTTTTATTTTCTCACATATTCTTTGGAGGGCTATTGGAAGAATAGGATTAGAGACCCTAGTATTGAGTCTTATTTATTTTGTGGCTTCGTAGTGTAAACTAAAAAAATTTGGCAGCCGACGATCCTCCCCCGGGGGAGCGCGTGGCGTAATAGATGGTCCGCTTATATCTTTACCACTCTTAGAATGGGTTAGTGTACGTCCGGTTTAATACCTCTGATTATTGTCTTTAGGTGAATTTCAGTTAATTTAGGCCAGGTCAATGTGCTGCTAATAGGGTGGTGTCTGTTCGCTACTTTAATAAAAGGCACACGGGTGAAGATTTTGTGCGTATTTAGGACTCGGGAGTAGGTGTGTTTATTTGGAGAGATACATCGAATTTTGATTTAGTCGGGGTACACACCGCCCGTCAACCAGGATGATTAGTTTTGGTAAGTCGTAACATGGTAATGCTGGGGGAACCGGGCGTTAGTTGATGGGGGGGTTTATTTTCTTCGTTATGCAAGTCCGATGATGGTTGGTAATATGATTTATGATAATTTGACTCTTTATTTATTAGCTTTGTGCGCTTTTATACCTGGTTGGGTTTTTTTGATGTTGGGTTGGCAGATTGTGGGTGACTATAGATTAAGTAGTTCCAGTAAAGAAAGGAATACGGTGGAGTTGGCGTGGACGTTTATTCCTACAGGGTTGGTGGCTTATCTATGTCTTTTGAACTTGATTTGTTTGGCTGAGGACTTGCCTGTTCCTATAGAGTCTATAATAAAGGTTATAGGTCGTCAGTGGTATTGGAGATATGAGGTTTCTGGGCGGGAGTATGGTTATGATTCGGTGATGAGGGATTTTGTGGATTCTGTAGATAAGCCACTCCGTTTAAGTGTGTATGATTTTTATCAGTTGGCTGTGACTTCTTCTGATGTTATTCATTCATTTTCTATTCCTGAGTTGGAGTTGAAGGTTGATGCTATTCCTGGGCGTATAAATCAGAGTGTTTTTTACATGGATCGGGTTGGGATATATGTTGGTTATTGTACGGAGTTATGTGGTGCTGGTCATGCGTATATGCCTGTGGTTATAGAAGTGGTTATTCCGGATTATAAGCCTCTGCGGTGAATTCCTTTTGAGCTTCGGGGTTTGGTTTCGGCTTAGTTGTTAGGTATGTTGCTACTCTGTAGTTTTTTAGTTAGTTTGTATTTAACCAGGTTGTTGGCTTTTTCGTTTGTTACTCACCCGGCGAGTTATTGTTTTTTGTTGCTGTTGGGGGCATTTAGGGTTTCGGGTTATGTGTATCTATCTTTGGGGTTTTCTTGGTATTTGTTGTTGTTTTGTTTAATTTATATAGGGGGTATATACGTGTTGTTCGTTTTTGTTTCCCTACGCAGTCCAAATCCCGTTCCTATGTTGGGGGGAGGATCGGAGTTCTTATTTTTTGCTTTCTTTTTCTTTTTTTGTCTTTTTGTTAGGGTTGGGTTTGGCTCCGATTCTTGTTATACGGATTATAGTCATTATCTTTGTTCTTATTTTGAGGGGTTCAGTTATTGTCTTTTTTGTTTAGTGCTTATGCTTGGTTTTGTCTTGACAAGTGTGGTGGGTAGGGAGAAGGATTCTTTTTTCCGCTAGTTTTGCCGGCTTAGTATATAAGAGTACCCTGGGTTGTAGGTCCAGTAGAGAGGTTATCAGTCGGAGTTAGGAGTGCCAGAGTTTATAATGGGGTTGGTTTAGGACCTTCTGACGGTTTTACCCTCTTGCAAGTAGTATGGTGGTTGCCTGTAATTGATTTGAAGTCATTTTTTTCTTCCGGCGGGGAGATACTTGCTTTGTTATACATGAGTGCCAGAAGTGTAATGGGTTGGTTTTAAGCATCAAATATGGATTTGATTCCCTTGTGTACATGATTTGTTTTTATTGGCTTGGTATTCATTAAGGTGAGGTTGTGTTTCGGCCACAATATGGGGCTTTGGCCCATCAAGTGAATGATAGTGGGTGTTCTTTTTTTGTCCTTCATTTTTTCTTGTTTTATAGGGTTTTTTTGGTTTTGATGGGAGGGAGTCTATGATGCATGAAATTGGTCTGTTTCTATTGTTGGTGTTATGTTTCGTGATTTCTCTTTTGATTTCCTTCTAGATAAAGTGAGTTGGGGGTTTTTATATATGTTATTATTGTGCGGTAGTATTTCTTTGTGGTATTGCCTTCATTATTATAGGTGTGGTAAGGATGATCTTAAGGGTTTGCATTATTTAATGGTTGGGTTTTTGGAGGTTATGTTTATTCTTGTTCTTACGAATAGTTTTCTTCCCTCTTTAATTTTTTGGGAGTTTTTGGGGTTTGTTAGATTTCTTTTGGTCCTGTATTATGCTAAATTGCGGAGTATGCGGGCTTCTTTAGTGGTTTTAGTTGCTTCTCGTTTTGGCGATGTGAGCCTTTTTTTTCTAGTAGGCCATTTTCAGAATTGGGCTGGTCTTTCTGATTATGTGGCTGTTCTCTTTTTTTTGTTAGTGGGTTTAACTAAGAGGGCTACTTTTCCGTTTATTTCTTGGTTGGTAGAGGCTATGCGTGCCCCAACCCCTGTGAGTTGTTTGGTTCATTCTTCTACTCTTGTTACTGCTGGTGTTTGGTTTTTTTTTCGTTACTCTGACGGGGGGGGGTTATCAGAGGGTGTGTATTTTTTGATATTCGTTATATCCTTTGTTACTGTGTTTATTAGTGGTTTTGCTGCTTTATTTTTTAGTGACTTGAAGGAGGTGGTGGCTCTGTCTACCTGTAAAAATGTTGCTTGATGTTTAATTTTTTTTGTACTAGGGGAGCCCGGTATGGCTTTATTACAGCTTGTTACTCATGGTGTTTGTAAGTGTTGTTTATTTATTATCTTGGGTGATTTGATGTGTTCTTCTGGTGGTAGTCAGAGGTCTGTGGGGGTTTATCTCCCTCGCTATTTAGGTTCGTTTTTGCCTTTTCTTAGGGTTTTGGTTGTAGTGTCTCTTTGTGGTGTTCCCTTTTTGGGTGTTTATTTTGGAAAGCATGGCTTGTTTGCTTTTGTTTGTTATCTTGGCAGGGTTCCTTCTTATACTCTTTTGGTTTTGGGTTTTGTTTTATCTTATGCTTATTCTTTTCGTTTGGTCTTTTTGTTGCTTAGGGCCTTAGGTGGTTTAGATTTTGGCTATTTTAAGAGTTTTATTCTTGTATCATTTGCTGGGTTTTTAGGTACATTGGTGAATTGGTGGGGGGTAGAAGGTTTTGAGATTTCTGTTGAGCTAGGCTTGTTTGATTCGATATTACTTCTCTTTGTTAGTTTTTCGGGTTTGGTTTGTGGTTATCTGGGTTTTGTGTTGGACTTGAAGCTTCGTTTTTTTAATCTAGCTAGTCTTATGATGTCTCATTGTATGGTGAAGTGGTTGTATGGGTGTTATGTATGTTTTACTGATTTTTCTTTGTTAGCTTTGTTTCGTTGAGAGCGCTGGTTACTTAGGTTGTTGTCTTTGCGTCGTTGGGCTGTAGGTTTACAGTTCCCGCTTTTTTCCTTTAAAGTCATTTTTTTAGGCTTGGGTTTGTTGCTTTTTTGGTATTTGTTGTTTAGTTAGTGTTGGTTTGGTGTGTTTAGAGCATCTCAATTTTTCGTGTTGAGGGGGGCGATTGTGTCAACCAGTAGTGTTTGTTATATTCCTTTGTTGAGGCATAGGATGGGAACTGTAGCAGCGAGTGGGTGAAATTTTTTGGTTATTCATATAGGTAGTATACGTTTGAAGTATTCTGTCTTTCCAAGTCAGGGGTCCCCGATAGAGGGGTCTATATATTTTTTGCTTGTATTGTAGGCTTCTTGATGTGGAGTTTAGGGGGGTTATTGTTTGATCTTTGGGCAAG